AAGGTCTCGAGAAGAAAATGATCCTATTTGACCGCTGTACATTGCTAACATCAGAAAATGGAATAATCGGGAATCTCGAGTAATTGGCCGAGCCGCTAAAGTAGCTAAAGTGGTAATAAATCCTGTCAGTAAAATGGGTCCTATAGAAAGTCCGTCTATTCCCAATCTCCAATACAAATCAAAAAAATTGATCCATTTATAATCCTCTGCTAATTGGGTTAATGGATCATCCAATTGGAAATGAGAACAGAATGTATAGGTTGTTAAAAGAAGCTCTAAGATACATATACATATAGTATACCAACGAATGACTTTATTTCCTCTATGAGGTAGAAAGAAAATAAAAGAACCCATCAATATCGGCAAAACTACAATTATCGTTAACCAAGGAAAAAAATTCGTGGTAAAGACAAGATACACTTGGACAAAAAAAAACCGTGCTCAAAAATAGAAAAAAGAATAATATTCTTATTTTTTTTTTTGAGCACGGATTTTTGTCAGTAAAAAAAAATCAACTGTATTCAAAATGTATTTAATTAAGTGGTTTTTTCTGGAACGTATTAATAAGCTAGACCCATGCTTCGAGTTGTTTCATGCCATAAATAAACTCGAACGCTCAAAAAATCCGTTGGGCAGGCGGATTCACATCTCTTACAACCGACACAGTCTTCTGTTCTTGGAGCCGAAGCAATTTGCTTAGCTTTACATCCATCCCATGGTATCATTTCTAATACATCCGTTGGGCAGGCTCGGACACATTGAGTACATCCTATACAGGTATCATAAATCTTTACTGAATGTGACATTGTATCTATAACTTTTTGAATGCCATAAATTTTCGATCTAGTAAACTTATAAATGAATCGTATATTTAGACACCAGATGAATCAATGATTTTACCAGAAATTTTCCAATCAATCTAATTCTGGATCGATTCATGAGATTGGGCCAAGATGCTTTGATTTTTTACTTTTTTATCATATCAAATCTACGTATCATACATGCTGATTGAAATTCATACTAATTGAATTTGATGATAATTGAAATTGATGAATAGTCTAATTTCTATAATTGATACTTATTCATTTTATTTATTCAATAAATTCGATTGATTGATACGAATTGATTTTCTGTTACGATAAATTGACGAAACAATAGCTAACCCAATAGCGGCTTCGGCAGCTGCAATAGCTATAACAAAAATTGAGAAAATATCTCCTTTTAATTGTCGATTATCAAAAAAATCCGAAAATGTTACGAAATTAATATTAACTGCATTCAGTATAAGTTCAAGACACATAAGAGCTCTAACCATATTTCGGCTCGTGATCAATCCATAGATACCGATAGAAAATAAATAGGCACTCAAAACAAGTACATGTTCGAGTATCATTGACCAGCTCCTTATTAATTTGGATTCATTTCAATATGAACAACAATTCAACCGAGTCGATTTACTATAATAAAGAAATAAAAAAGAAAAATAGAATAAGTACAAAGCAAGAGAATGATATTTGGTAATAGATCAATTTTTTTTTTACAGTCTTCAAATGAAATTGCAGATAAATAAATTTAATAACACAGAACAGGGTTGAATTTTGATTGTTGCTGTTAAATCTTATAAAGATTTATTATTGCCGAGCAACAGCAATTGCACCTATCAAAGCAACTAAAAGTATTATCGAAATGAGTTCAAATGGAAGAAAAAAATCGGTTGATAAATGAATTCCAATTTGTTGACTATTACTTATTAAATCTTGCTCTATAATCTGATTTGATTTTGTCGTCCAAATAATCCCGTACCAAGACGTATCTAGAATAGTACTAATTAGTGAAACAAAAATACTTGTACAAACCAACGAAGTAATCCCATCACCAACAGTCCAAAGGTTCAAATCTTTGTAATATTCTGAATCATTCATGAACATTACAGCAAATATGATTAAAACATTTATAGCTCCCACATAAATAAGGAGCTGTGCAGCCGCTACAAAATGGGAGTTTGATGAAATATAAAATAAGGATATACAAACAAGAACAAATCCCAACGAAAAGGCAGAATAAATTGGATTAGTAAATAACACCACTCCTAGAGCTCCTACTATAAGACCTGATCCCAAAAAAACTAAAAGAAAATCATGTATTGGTCCAGGCAAATCCATTTTATTTTAAAGATAAATAAATCGAAATGTTTTTCATGATTTTATTGACCCGACCAGGAAATTTTTTATAATATCCTATATGCTCCTAATTGAAATATTCAATTTGAATCGACTGGGTTTAAATGAAAATTGATGTAGGTAGAATTAGTGGACCAATATCCTTTTTCACTCGAAAGAAAAGGGACGTTGAGTTCGAAACTATATTTATTAATATTGAATTACGTAAATAATTCTAGATTTTTCAATTCAAATTAAGCCGCCCTTCGGACCAACCAATTAACAGTTGGTCAGAATTTATAGTTATTGACCAAGAAAAAAAAAGAACTGATTCCTTTAAATTAGATCAAATTGAACTTTGATAATTGCAAATTACTCTTTAATCAAAGAGTTTTTACGTTTTTTATTTGAGGCGAATTCAAAATTGTTCGAATTGTATAATCGTCGATTACGGACATTGGTAAACGACCCAAAGCAATTTGATTATAATTCAATTCGTGACGATCATAAGTTGAAAGTTCATATTCTTCAGTCATTGATAAACAATTTGTTGGACAATACTCAACGCAGTTACCACAAAATATACAAATTCCGAAATCGATACTGTAATTAAGCAATCGTTTCTTTCGAATACCAGTTTCCAATTTCCAATCAACAACGGGGAGATCTATAGGACATACACGAACACATACTTCACAAGCAATGCATTTATCAAATTCAAAATGGATTCGGCCACGGAAACGTTCCGATGTAATTAATTTTTCATAAGGATATTGAATAGTTACAGGTAAACGGTTTGCGTGGGATAAGGTAATCATGAAACCTTGACCAATGTACCTTGCAGCTCGTACTGTTTGTTGACCATAATTCATGAACCCAGTTACCATAGGGAACATATCGTAAAGATCTATAAATAATTTTATGTTTGTTTCTTTCTCTTGTTTGATAGAAGTCGTAAATATAGAATATCGTATTCCTTTCCTTTACAGCGAAAGAAGTTGGGAAGAAGTTGTTAATAATAGATTACCGAGAGAAACGGGTAAAAGAAATTTCCATCCAAGATTTAATAATTGGTCCATTCTTAGCCTAGGTAAAGTCCATCTTGTTGTGATAGAAATGAACAAAAACAAATAAGTTTTAGCTAATGTAATAAAAATACCAATTGTCGTTCCAAAAACTCTACCGACTTTAGTTATTTCAAATAACTCAGGAACAAATATGTACGGAATAGAGATATTCCAACCGCCCAAGTAAAGAACTGTTACAAATAACGAAGAAACTAGTAGATTTAGATAGGAAGCAACGTAAAATAAACCGAATTTGATACCGGAATATTCGGTTTGATAACCTGCTACTAATTCTTCTTCGGCTTCTGGTAAATCAAAAGGTAATCGCTCACATTCTGCTAGGGACGAAATTAGAAAAACAATAAATCCTATAGGTTGACGCCACAAATTCCACCCCCAAAAACCATATTTTGATTGGGCCTCAACTATATCAACTGTACTTGAACTGTTAGATAATCATAGTCGGTGATAACATCACTGTTCCCATCGCTATTACAAAACCGTACGTGAGATTTTCACCTCATACGGCTCCTCGGGGGCCATAAATAAATTTAAAAGGACCAAGTCAATATTATTTATCTTGATAGGGTTGTAGTATAACTATATATATAAAGTTAAAACCTATTGGAAGATCCCGAATTAAACCAATGGAATTCTGTCTGCTATATGCTATAATAATAACTAAAAAACACTTCTGAATTAATCTCGTCCTTTAATAATTGAAATTTTTCTTTGTTGTGAGTAATAACTTAATCCTTCAATAAAATACTCCTTGTAGAAATATCAATAGATATTTCAACCCATTCCGTTCGATTACGAAAACAAATTCGACATTACATTATTTCATGAATCATGATACGCTATCTCTATGAATATATGAAAGAATAAAAAGATCTTATTTTTCGTTCCTCTTCTTCTTTCTTAAATAAAAAGGGGTTAAAAAAAAGGATTATTTCGTTCCTGATAGTTATTTTTTGAATCTGTGGATAGGAGCATACTCTGGATCGGAATCGTGAGGAGTACTGCTTGATCATTTCTACCAACTTAAAGCCCCAATTAGTATTCTTTTGATGTTATGAAAAATACCCTTTTGGATAATTTACATAAAAAAAATCTCTATTACTAATCCTTTATGTATTTTTGTGTTCCTAACCATCCACTTATTTTTACTCAATCATCCGTTTATAGTACTACATAGCAAGTATAATAAAAACTATATATGATTGATCTTTTGAGCCCGCTTCAAGCTAGGATGACTAATCAACCAATCTTGGGGTAAAAGTCTTGCTTATCCTTATTTTCTTTTAATTCTTGTACGTAGGAGATGAGACTCAATTTTATTACTGCTAATTTATAAGCTGTTTTCTTTCACTCATATAACTATCTAATTTAGTTCATCAACCCGAATAATGAATAAAACAATGAAGATATCTATTTAATTTCTTTATTAAAAAGAAAGAAGTAAAGAAAAGTTTATGTTTAAACGAATCGCACGTAGAGATATTGATAACACACAAAGAGTTAATGGAATTTCATAACTAATTGATTGAGCCGCAGCTCGTAGACCACCTAAAAAGGAATATTTATTATTTGATCCATATCCTGACATAAGAAGTCCGATGGGAGCAATACTTGAAATGGCAATCCATAAAAAAACACCGATATTGAGATCAGATAAAACGAGGTGATAGCTAAAAGGAATTACTGAATAACTTAGTAAAATGGATATAACTGCTATGGATGGTCCTATACTGAATAAACGAGTATCCCCTCGAGACGGGAGAATATTCTCTTTGAAAATCAGTTTTGTACCATCAGCTAGAGCTTGCAGAATTCCCAAAGGGCCGGCATATTCAGGCCCGATACGTTGTTGTATTCCTGCGGATATTTCTCTTTCTAACCACACAATTACGAGTACACCTATTGTAATTCCCAATACAAGACTAAAAATAGGTACAAGCATCCATATGATTCCATAGAACTCTTTGAAGGATTCCAATCTGGAAAAAGAATTGATATCTTGTACTTCTGTTGTATCAATTATCATTTTAACGATCTACTTCTCCCATAATGATATCTATGCTACCTAGTATTGTCATAATATCAGCCAATTTCATTCTTTTAACTAACTGAGGAAGAATTTGCAAATTGATAAAACCGGGTGGGCGAATTTTCCATCTCCAAGGAAAACTACTCTGATCTCCTATTAAAAAAATTCCCAATTCTCCCTTTGGGGCTTCAACTCTTACATAAAGTTCTTGCTTCGGCAATTCAAAAGTGGGAGAAGGTTTTTTACTAATGAATCGATATTCAAAATCATTCCATTCTGGATCCTTTTCTCTATCAAAAGATCGGATTTCTAAATTCTCATAAGGTCCCCCTGGAATTCCTTCCAGAGCCTGTTGAATAATTTTTATAGATTCTGTCATTTCACTCATTCGGACTAAATAACGAGCTAATGAATCCCCTTCTTTTTGCCACTGGATTTCCCAATCAAATTCGTCGTAACATTCATAATGATCAACTTTACGAAGATCCCATTGTATTCCAGATCCTCGTAGCATCGGTCCTGATAAACCCCAATTTATTGCTTCTTCTCCACCAATAATGCCTACCCCTTCAACTCGTTCTAAAAAAATAGGATTTCGCGTAATAAGTTTTTGATATTCAGAAACCGCTGTTAAAAAATAATCACAGAAATCTAAACATTTATCTATCCATCCATGAGGTAGATCGGCCGCTACTCCTCCGATACGAAAATAATTATGCATCATTCTCATACCGGTGGCAGCTTCAAATAGATCATATACTAATTCTCTTTCTCGGAAAATATAGAAAAAAGGGGTCTGTGCACCAATATCTGCCATAAAAGGCCCAAGCCATAAGAGATGAGAAGCTATACGACTCAACTCTAACATAATTACTCTGATATAACTGGCTCTTTTAGGTACTTGAATATTCCCCAACTGTTCTGGTCCATTTACGGTTATTGCTTCTGTGAACATAGTCGCTAAATAATCCCAACGTGTTACATAAGGCAGATATTGTATAACTGTTCTGTTTTCCGCAATTTTTTCCATCCCTCTGTGTAAATAACCCAATATCGGCTCACAATCAATAACATCTTCACCATCTAGAGTAAGGATGAGCCGAAGAACACCATGCATTGATGGGTGGTGGGGTCCCATATTGACTATCATGAGGTCTTTTCTTGTAGTTGTTACATTCATAGGTTATTCCTCGATTCATTCTTTCATGAATTGCTGAAAACGAAAAGAAGTTCATCAAAATTCAAGATCTAATAAATCAAATAATTCAAGTTATTTTTCAATTTAACGAGTTTTTGATTCGCGAATATCCAGCCGACTAATTAATTCTTTATAACGTACTTTATTTTTATTTGACAAATAAGACAGAAGCCGTTGCCGTTTTCCCAGAATTTTACGTAGACCTCTCTGAGATAAATAGTCTTTTCTGTGCAATTGCAAATGTGAAGTAAGTCTTCGTATCTTATTGGTGAAGCTAACTACTTGAAATTCAACAGACCCACTGTTTTCTTTTTTTTCTTCTTGTGAAATAACCGAAATGAATGAATTTTTTACCATAAAACGAAACCTTCTATCCTTTTTTCTTTTTCAAATTCAATAAATAAATTTTACCAATCAGTAAGAATAATGCTACTAATTTTAATTTTGTATATACAATAATCTGAATTTCTTTATGAACTCCTAATTTTTTTTTTTCAAATAAAATTAATTAATCCAATTTTCCATTTTATTTGCATAGGGAAGGATGGTATATTTCTATACTAAAAAAAAAAGGAAAAACTATTATTAACTTCAAAAATGTAAATAAAAAATAAGAAGATTCTGTTGATTTATTTATAGACCTAATCTAATGAATATTGATACGTGCATTAAATTAGTATTCAGGTATCAGAATGGAATGTAAAATAATGCATGTATCCATCTCTTTCTTTCATATATCAGATAGGGTAGAGAATATGTATGAAAAGGGTATTGGTATTATTAACGAATTTACAATCGTGGATACATATGTATCCTTACCATACTAAAACGGCTGCTATTATTGGTATCGAACCAATATCGATTCATACAAGCTAAATCTTCTAATCGATAATTAGGCCAAAGGAAAAACTGTAGTTTAATTAGTTTCTTTTTATCTCTTTTGCTTTTATCCAAAACTTCACTACAGTTTTTTACGTATTTGAAAAATACTGGATTTTGATATATAACATTTCTATTCTTCGAATAGAAAGAAATTAGAATTCTTAATTCTCTCCGTCGTTTAGTGGATAAAATTTTTTCAGGAACAAACAAATCAGAATGATTTTTATCCCTATTTTCGCCCATTCTTTGGTGTCTTACAATGGATTTTTCAAAATGATTCTTATCAATATAGCCTTTTTCTCGGTATCTTTGATTAATTTGGGGCTTACTCTTATGAACCAATGAAAGATTTATCGTTTGATAAATAAGAAATTGTCCGTCATTTTTTATAGACAAGCGAACCGGTTCGATAATCAATATCCCCTTTTTCATCAATTCTGTAAGAGTTAAATCCTTTTGAATCATCAGAATATCCAAACTCATTTCTCCCCTTTGAATAGAGGATATAGCAATTTCTTTTGGATTCATCAATCTAAGCAGGAGACAATATACTTTGATATTATTGATCATTCTTTGATTTAAAGAATCATCCCATCTCAATTGAAAACGTAAATACCTTTTTAGTAAGAAATCAAGCTCTGCTTCTGTGTTGCTCTTGTATTGCTTTTTCTTTCTACGTTTTTTCATATTCGAACCCGCATAATCTTCTTCAATATCTTTTTCTTGGTTTGAGAGAACCAATCCAAGATTCTCTTGGTTTTGTGCGTCTGACTCAAGATTACCTCGGCCTGTGGATTCCTTTTCTTCTTGATTTCGATTCTCTAATTCAATAATTTTTTTATCATTTGATAATATCAAATGATTCTCTTTTCTCTTTTTATTGATATTTTGATTTTCAATAAAATTTTCATTTTCATTCAAATTTAAAAGAAGTAATTTGATTGGTATGATCCACGGTTTCATTTTATATGTATTATAAAATAGGAAAAATTCTGGGAAGAACCAAAGTTTCAGATTCGATATGGGACGACTTAATATTTCTTCATTCATTCCCATCCAATCAAAAATGTTTTTTTTTTTCTTGGATGGCTGGATTCCTTGATTTTGATAGATTGTAAGATAAGAAAGACCTTTTTTAGTAATTTTGTCAATTAGTTGATAACTATTAACCCCATCCTTAGCATTTTGAGTATCATTGGTATTGATCCAGGACTCAATATCGACTTTCTTGCTAAGACAAAAATGGAAAATTTTCCAATCAAAAAATTTTCTATCTGAGAATTTCTCCAGATTCATAATAGAATCTTCTTCTAAATAATTATTGATAGGAATAAGACCTCCCGACATATTAAATAATATATCCTTATGTATATTGTAATCATAAGAAATCTTCTCTTTATTATTTGTATGTAATGGTGATACATAAATATGGGAATGCTTATTATTTTCATAATTAATAGATTTATATGAGAAAAGATCATACCTATAGTGTTTTTGAAAGTTATTTTTTTGATTCGGTAATGAATTTGCTTCAAAATTATTTAATTTTTTGTAATGAATTAATTGGTCTGTTTTTTCATCATAATACCTTTTGGTGAAATCTTTATTCTGATCCATATGTTGTTGATTGATTTTAGTTCGCCATTTTTGGGGTACTAAGCGATACCACCTAATCCGGGATAAATCATATTGATAATGACCTTTTAACCAGTTTTTCCATTGATTCATTCCAGAATTCAAAAGATTTTTCTGTCGTAATTCAGAATGAAATATTTGTTGTTCTTGAAAATAATTCTTTATTTCATTCTTAAGAAAAAGAGACGTTCCGTGATATTCAAAAACATATCTTAACTTATACAAGTTAATAAGTTGGGTTTGGTATAATTTGTAAAATACATATGCTTGTGACACGGAGGATAATTCAAAAATTCTTTTTGAATTCTTATTACTAATATCAAAAGGCGACTTTTTTATAGTCGAAATAAAGCGAAGTGTATTTTCATTTGTTTTATTAATTTTTTCTTTATTTGTTTCATTATTGGAAATGTATTTATCAAGAATTTTTTTTGATAATTCAAAAAAAAGTTGTGTATTGATCTTCGGAATCGAAATGATAGATAGAATGATATCCATATATATCCTTTCAATTAAAAATATTAAAAACAAATATGATTTACGGATGAATCGAACATTTCTTCTTTTTAATTTCTGTGAAATCTTTTTTATTGTTGGTACTAGTTTAGCAAGAGAGCTTCTTTTATTGGAACTACTATTTATTTTATTATTTAGTTCCGGAGTTAAAAATCTGTTATTCTTATCTTTTGTAATTTTCTCTATTTGGTTCCTGATTGTGGTTGTTCTATCAGCCAGATCTTTCATTTTTTTTTCTGTCAATGAATAATCTTTCAAATCTATAAATCGAATTTGAATGGACGAGTCGGGAATCATCCGATTACTCATTATCGAATCTTTTTCTTTTTTAATTTCACTCAATTCAGATATTTCTCTTAATCCAAAAAATAGAATTGGATTCATTTTTGAAAGTTCTTTTATTATTCTTTTTAGAAATAGAATGCTTTTGATGACCCATTTTTTTGTTTTTTTTGAGATGTTTAGAAAAAAGTTTGTTTTTTCTTTTAAAAAC